CCAGATATTCCTTGAATATCTATACATTTTTTTAGAGATTAGACGAAATAAAATAATTGAAGTTTAACCAGCCAGAATAATGGAGGTTTCATTCATATCTTATTATGGATGGTATAAATAACAAAATAAAATTTATAAATACAATAATATAGCTATTCATTGAGAATCTCAATTTTGAATGATACTTATTTCGTATGAGCCAATAGGATGAAAAAGGTCTGCATCATTAACTATGTAAGATACACAGTAAGATACACATCAACATCAATTATATATCCGGCTCCGCAAAATAAAAAGCACGATCAAAGAAATGAAGAAAATAGAAATACCAAAAAAATACAAAAAAAACGGACCGGATTTTTTTCTAATATATCTGAGATGAATTTTTACTATTCCCAACCTCTGAATTCACCTAGATTCCACTTTTTGGTCTTTCAACCAACAAATTTAACCGTTTGAATATTAGAGAATATCTGCGGACACCTAGATAAATTATGTATGATAATCAAGACCACTAAAAAATATATATCTATTTAATAAATATATCTATTCCCAAAATTCATTAAAAAAAATGAATATGGGAATAGATACTCATACAAAGGAATCGCCGGGAACCAGATTTGAACTGGTGACACGAGGATTTTCAGTCCTCTGCTCTACCGGCTGAGCTATCCCGACCATTCTTGACGCACTATCCTCATTTTAAGAAATTAGTTGAGTCTATGTCAACTAAATAAAAAAAAAAAAAGAGGATATAGGATAAAAAATTAGAGAATAATAGGGGCTTTTGGGGATAGAGGGACTTGAACCCTCACGATTTCTAAAGTCGACGGATTTTCCTCTTACTAAAAATTTCATTGGTGTCGGTATTGACATGTAGAATGGGACTCTATCTTTATTCTCGTCTGATTAATCATTTCTTCAAAAGATCCATCAGACTATGTTGGAGTGACTGATTTGATCAATGAATATTACATTTTTTCTTCAAGTTGGAATTGGAATTCATTTCATTCCCATCTTTAGTGATCGAAATCAAATCGAAATATTTCCAAATATAAGTTTGTAATTTTCATTAATCAACTGAAATAGTATTTCAGTAAATATATATAAACATATATATTTTTATCCTTGATCCTTTCTGGAATTTTGATAGAAGGATTCATTTCCTACTGCGAAAGGAAATGTTAATGTTGTCAACTCCATTTGTTAGAACAGCTTCCATTGAGTCTCTGCACCTATCCTTTTTTGTTTAATTTTAACTTTCTGAACTTTTACTTTTATTTTTTTGTTTTCGGAAAGCAGGATTTGGCTCAGGATTGCCCATTGTGAATTCCAGGGTTTCTCTGAATTTGAAAGTTTTCACTTGGTAAGTTTCCATACCAAGGCTCAATCCAATTAAGTCCGTAGCGTCTACCAATTTCGCCATATCCCCCCCTTTTTTTCTTTGAGATTGGGATCTCATTAGGATGTTTTTTCATTTGTATTATGAGAATGTAATACCTATTCCCATTTTGAAAAAAAAAAAAAGTTTCCTTCTATCATTGTTTAATTGATTTTCTTTCGTCTATATTGGATAGCCATATTTGGTCGAATCAGAAATGATTCTATTATCTCTGTATTCGCAATTCAATATAGAGAGATATATACCACATATCTATCTCTTTTTTATCTCCCCTCTTCTATCATTTTTTGATAGAATTTGTAATACTCGAACGTTCGATTCTTTTTCTTTTTTCCTTAGAGCGGACAGATACCGACTCTATCATAATAATAATAATTCTAATATAATAAAAAAAACTAAAAGCAAAAATCCATTTATTAATATGAATTTCGAATTCGATAGAAATATCGAATTTCTAATTACTTAATTTATATATTTTAAATTAATTTCTTTTGATAATCCATCCAATTTTTTAGAATTCTAATGTAGAATTCTATTCTATACATTATTCTATATTCTATACATTATTCTATATTCTATACATTATATTAATTATATTATTTTTTTTATTTTATTAATTAAATTATTATTATTATATAAATCTATTATTTAATATAAATTACTTTGTCCTGTAATCTCATTATTCATTATAATAAGAATCTACTACTATTAGTAATTATTTCAAAGATTGAAATAAAGATTTGTATTTGAAATAGTCTATTATATTTATATTATTTATATATATATTGAAAATAGAAATAGAAGGTATTCTAGTTCTACAATTCTTAATTATATTAATTATTATTATATATTATATTAATTATTTTATTATATTAATATATAATAATATATATTATACAAAAAATTGATTATTAAATAAAAGATCATAGAATAGAAGAGATATAAGAGATATAATAAATAAGAATTATGTGTTAGATGTAAATATTTTATTTATTATTTAATATATATTTATCTATATCTATTATATTGAATTTTTAGAGATGAAAACTATGTTATGAAGAGCTAATAAATAAACAATTAATAAGTAATATCCGAGTA